TGCAAAAGGTTTATCGACGGCGTGAATAATTTTGATAATATATCAAAGTCTATTCCTTCTTGATTGAAAGGAATTCCTATGGTTCCAATAAACAAAGTAAATAAAAGCAATACAAGCATAGGAAATAGAATAGTATTGTCTGATTCATGGGGATAATAGAAAGTTCTTGTATTAAGTCCAAAATTTTCAATAGTAATAAAAGTTTGATTTCTTACATTATTACTAATTTTATATGTTTTCTTGTAAAAAAAAGAAGCTCTTTTCGTATTATTCATTGTTAATAATGGTACTAACCCAAAATTTCTATTAAGTTTTTTTTCTTCTTCTTTACCCCATAAAGAGATTGAATATAAGGAGCTACTTTTTTTTCCACTGTAATTTATAAAATAAGTGTTTAAATGTCCTTCAAAAGTAAGTAAATAAATCCGAAACATATAAAATGCGGTTAATCCCGCTGTTGAACAAGCTATTATTGCAAAAATTGGCGAAAACAACAAACTATCATTAAGAATTTCATCTTTAGACCAAAAACAAGCAAGGGGGGGAATACCACAAAGAGAAAGGGTTCCTACTAAAAAGGCGGTTTTTGTAATCGGGACATGTTTTGTCAAACCACCCATAAGAATCATATTCTGACTTTTATCGGGAGAATATCCAACTATAGCTTCCATTGAATGAATAATGGATCCAGATCCTAAAAACAACAAAGCTTTTGAATAAGCATGAGTAATCAAATGAAATAAAGCGGATCGATAAGATCCCATACCTAGAGCTAACATCATATAACCCAGTTGAGACATTGTAGAATAGGCTAAACCTCTCTTAATGTCTTTTTGAGCAAGAGCTAAAGTGGCTCCTAAGAGTACTGTTAGTATACCTATCAAAGATATTATATACATTATAGAAGGGATAACTATAAAAAGAGGCAGAAGACGAGCTACAAGAAAAATTCCTGCCGCTACCATAGTAGCAGCATGTATAAGAGCCGAAATAGGAGTAGGGCCCTCCATGGCATCAGGTAACCATACATGAAGAGGAAATTGTGCGGATTTAGCAATAGGACCCACAAATAATAAAAATGCACACAAAGTAAGGAATAAGAGATTTACTCTATTATTTAAAATTAAATTATTGAATATTTCGAACAAATCCTGAAATTCGAAACTCCCTGTTATCCAATAAAGACCTAAAATTCCTAATAATAAACCAAAATCCCCTACACGATTAGTTACAAAAGCTTTTTGACAAGCATTCGCTGCAATCGGTCGTGTGAACCAAAAACCTATTAATAAATACGAACACATTCCAACTAATTCCCAAAAAAAATAAACTTGGATCAAATTAGAACTAGTAACTAATCCTAACATTGAAGTATTAAAAAAACCCATATAAGCAAAAAACCTCAGATATCCTTGATCATGAGACATATAATTGTCACTATAAATAAGAACCAAAATCCCAACCGTTGTAATTAATATTGACATAATAGAAGTAAGTGGATCAATAAAGTAACCGAACTCAAACGAAAATTCATTATTTATGGTCCAAGACCACACATTTTGATGAATGCAACTTAGAACAATTTGTTGGATAGATAGATAGAGTGAAAAGATCATAACTATACTTAACAAAAAAATACTCAGAAAAGTCCACATACGGCGAAGGTTTTTTGTTGCTGTCGGAAAAAGTAGAAGTCCAACTCCTAATAAAATAGGTACTGGGAGTGGAATGAAAGGGATGATCCATGAATATTGATATGTATGTTCCATAAAATAAAAAATCCTTTTTATTTTATTCTTAAATTTTTTATTTCTTATTCACTGGTTTGTATATATATTTTTTTCAAAGGGGATAATAAAAAAGCACGAGATTTTAAACCTAAATATAAATTTTTTTCTAATTAGTATAATCCTTCAGAAATCTTTGAAAAGAAATATATATTCAAATAAAAAAAGTAGAAGTGATTAAATAATATTACTAAGTTACTGTCAAAAAAAATTATTTGTCTTTTTTTTTTATTACTACTAAATAAAATTGTGATTTTTTGCAGATACAGAAAAAGTGAATTAAAATTCCGTATTATAATAATTTATATACATATATTAAGAATAGAACAAAGATTTACACGACAAAAAAATACTTAAACTTAATATTAATTATATACTAAAAAACCTTTACCTAAAACAAAGTTATTTGAGTTTGATTATTTAGAATTATTAAGGAATGAATTTTAATTATGGAATTTAGTGATTATCTTCCAGTACATTAAGTGAGCTTTTTTTATTTGTAAGAAAGATTATTATAATCGATATTTTTTTTACATATGATGTGAAGAAACCTCATAATTTTTTTGATAATCTAAATAGATTAATTAAATGAGCACTTTCGTACGGATTTCAAACGTTAAAAAAAAAAAAAAGTAAAAAACAGTTGGGTTTTAAACTTTTGAATGTCTTTTTTGTTTTGAAAATAATATATAATAAAATAAAATTTGAAAGAAAAAAAAACTCGATATGGAGTACGAAAGAATAGAATAATAAATGTCTTTGACATCCAATTATACCACTGAAAAAGTTTTTTTCATTTTTGAATGGCAGTTCCAAAAAAACGTACTTCTATCTCGAAAAAGCGTATTCGTAAAAAAATTTGGAAAAGGAAGGGATACTGGACATCGTTGAAAGCTTTTTCGTTAGGGAAATCACTTTCTACAGGTAATTCAAAAAGTTTTTTTGTACAACAAAATAAATAAAAAACACTATAATAACTAGAATTAGCCTAACTTAAAAACAAATTTTTTAGAATACATATAAAAAAATGTGAACCAAAAGAGGAAAAAAAAGACAATATATAGATAAAAAAGAAAGGTTCACATTTTTTTTAGTTCAAAAAAAAAAGGGGAAGATTCTTATTTTTACCATCACTACCTTGATGCAATAATAAATAAAGATCTTTTATTTATTCATTAAAAGTAAATAAAAGATCTTTAAACAAAATCAATAGGTTCTTCAAATTAATTAATTTAAGTGAAAAAAATTTGAACTTTATACCTTTAGGAATTATTATTTCTCTAAATTCTTATATTCTTTACTTGTAATCAAATTGATAAAAGCATCTGGCCACAATTAGGTGAATATTAGATAATATTAATAAATAATAATATATGACATGATTTTTAAGTGATCACAAAATCTTATCTTTGTATTGTACAATATAAAAAGATGAAATAAAAATATTTTTTTATTTCAAATTTCTAAGAATTTTGGAGAGGTTTTCGTTTTTAAAAAAAGCATTTTTTTTAATGGAACTTTTAAATTTTATCATTTTTTTAATCATATAAATGAAAAAAAAAATGATAAAGAGCATTTCGAGTTTTGTCGTTGGGTTGAAGTCCCAATTATTTGAATTTAGTTAAATTTTTCATTGTATTCTACAAAAAAAGATAAAGGACAAAAAGTGAATTTAAATAATTTTAAATAACTTAGATAAAAAAATCTTATTTGAATTAAAACCCACAAGACCTATTTAACAAGTTTTTATTCATTAAATCAATTGTAAATTCCAGTCAATTGGCTAAATTTGAATCTCGACGATTGAATAAAAACTTGTTAGTATTGTTTTGAACAAGTTGCCGCTATGGTGAAATTGGTAGACACGCTGCTCTTAGGAAGCAGTGCTAGAGCATCTCGGTTCGAGTCCGAGTAGCGGCATAAGATCTTATAAAAGAGATATTATAAGTTTTATAATCAAAATAATACCCGACTTTTTTTCTAAAATCGGGTACGGGTAAAACCTAGTATTAATTTATTAATTTTTAACAAATTTTTTATGATTTTTTCAATTTTAGAGCATATATTAACTCATATATCTTTTTCGGTCGTTTCAATTGTACTGACAATTTATTTTTTAACTTTATTAGTAAATTTAGATGAAATTATAGGATTTTTTGATTCATCAGATAAAGGAATCGTAATTACGTTTTTTGGTATAACAGGATTATTATTCACTCGTTGGATTTATTCAGGACATTTTCCATTAAGTAATTTATATGAATCATTAATTTTTCTTTCATGGACTTTTTCACTTATTCATATGGTTTCCTATTTTAATAAAAAACAAAAAAATCACTTAAACGCAATAACTGCGCCAAGTGCTATTTTTATTCAGGGTTTTGCTACTTCAGGTCTTTTAAACAAAATGCCTCAGTCTGCAATATTAGTACCAGCTCTTCAGTCCCAATGGTTAATGATGCACGTAAGTATGATGATATTAGGCTATGGCGCTCTGTTATGTGGATCATTATTATCAATAGCTCTTCTAGTGATTACATTTCGTAAAGTCAGACCCACTTTTTGGAAAAAGAATATAAACAAAAAATTTTTATTAAATAAATTATTTTCTTTTGATGTATTTTACTACATAAATGAAAGAAATTCTATTTTACTACAACAAAACATTAATTTTAGTTTTTCTAGAAATTATTATAGGTATCAATTGATTGAACAATTAGATTATTGGAGTTTTCGTATTATTAGTCTTGGATTTATCTTTTTAACCGTCGGCATTCTTTCAGGAGCTGTATGGGCTAATGAGACATGGGGTTCATATTGGAACTGGGATCCAAAAGAAACTTGGGCATTTATTACTTGGACCATATTCGCAATTTATTTACATATTAAAACTAATAGGAATGTTAGGGGTATAAATTCTGCAATTGTGGCTTCGATAGGTTTTCTTTTAATTTGGATATGCTATTTTGGCGTCAATCTTTTAGGAATAGGTTTACATAGTTATGGTTCATTTACATCGAATTAAATATAAATAAAACAGTAAAAAAAATAATAAAAATCCAAATAAAAAAAATAGTATCTATATCTAACTTCATATAAGTTAAGAAATCTAATTTAGTTTTAGTAGTAAATCATCAAGAACCTTTTGAATCAAGTAGTACAATGATTCAAAAGGTTCTCACAATACAAAGACCAAAGACTTCTGATTAGAATTCCATTTAATGCTTTTTTTTATCTCCTGAAAACTATCCATAAAAGTAATTAGATAAAATGGATTCGACCTTATCACTTGCTAATGAAAGCACAAAATCAGGATAAATCCCAATACCAATTATGGGTAGAAGAATGGAGATTGAAAGAAATAACTCTCGGGGTCCAGAATCAAAAAAAGAAAAGTTTTTGACATTAATTAACTTGTATCCATAGAACATTTGGCGTGACATAGATAATAAATATATAGGAGTTAATATCATTCCAATTGCCATTACAAAAATAATTAAAATTTTTGAAATTAAGAAATATTTTTGGCTGGTAATTATTCCAAAAAAAACGATTAATTCTGCAACAAAACCACTCATGCCTGGCAATGCAAGGGAAGCCATCGATAAGATAGTAAACATTGTAAATATTTTTGGAATGGAGATAGCCATTCCACCCATTTCATCAAGATAAACAAGCCGAATTCTATCATAACTCGCTCCTGCCAAGAAAAAAAGTGCAGCACCAATAAATCCATGAGAGATTATTTGTAAAATAGCTCCATTAAGTCCAGGATCCGTTATAGAACTAATACCTATAATTATAAAACCCATATGAGATACAGAAGAATAGGCTATTCTCTTTTTTAAATTACGTTGACCGGGAGATGTTGAAGCTGCATAAATTATTTGGATTGTACCGACTACCATCAACCAAGGAGAAAACATAGAATGAGCGTGAGGTAATAGTTCCATATTGATTCGAACCAACCCATATGCTCCCATTTTTAATAAGATTCCAGCGAGAAGCATACAGGTACTGTAATGTGCCTCGCCGTGGGTGTCAGGTAACCAAGTATGTAAAGGTATAATCGGTGATTTGACGGCAAAAGCAATAAGAAATCCAATATAAAATAGTATTTCGAGTGTGACAGGATAGGATTGATTAGCTAAGAGTTCTAAATTTAATGTTGGTTCGTTCGAACCATATAAACTTATACCTAAAACTCCTATTAATAAAAAAATAGAACTTCCTGCCGTGTATAAAATAAATTTTGTAGCTGAATACAGACGTTTCTTTCCACCCCACATGGATAAAAGTAGATAAACGGGAATTAATTCTAATTCCCACATGATGAAAAAAAGTAGAAGATCCCGAGAAGAAAATAATCCTATTTGACCGCTGTACATTGCTAACATCAGGAAATGGAATAATCGGGAATCCCGAGTAACTGGAAAAGCCGCTAAAGTGGCTAAAGTAGTAATAAATCCCGTCAATAAAATCGTTCCTATAGAAAGTCCATCTATTCCCATTCTCCAATAAAAATCTAAAAAATTGATCCATTTATAATCTTCGGACAGTTGAATTAATGGATCGTCCGTTTTAAAATTATAACAAAAAGCATAGGTCGTTAGAAGAAGTTCTAAAATACAAATGCATATAGTATACCATTTATTGACTTTATTTCCCCTATGTGGGAGAAATAACATTAACGAACCGGCAGATATTGGAAAAACAACAATTATTGTTAACCAAGGAAAATCATTCGTGGTAAAGACAAGATACACCAGGTCCAAAGAACGCGTACTCAAAAAAAATAAAATTTAACTTTTTTGAGTACGAGTACTTGTCAATAAAAAAAAAAATAAAATGTATTCAAAATTTATTTAAATGAGGTTTTCGGTAACGTATCAATAAGCTAGACCCATACTTCTAGTTGTTTCATGCCATAAATAAACTCGAACGCTCAAAAAATCCGTTGGACAGGCGGATTCACATCTCTTACAACCAACACAGTCCTCGGTTCTTGGAGCGGAAGCTATTTGCTTCGCTTTACATCCATCCCAAGGTATCATTTCTAATACGTCTGTAGGGCATGCTCGGACACATTGAGTACATCCTATACAGGTATCATAAATTTTTACTGAATGTGACATAGGATCGATAGTTTTTTGAATGTCATAAATTTTCAATCTAGTAAACTTCTAACTGAATAATATATTAAAATACTAGATGAAGCAATGATTTCCTTTAATAAAATTTTTGTAATGAATTCTGGCTCAATTGATAAAAAATGGGGCTAAAATACTTGGATTTATGAGATTTTCACAAATATAATCTAGTAGGTCAGAACCGATTATATATGCAAATTTCAATCTATAATTTTTTTTATACTACTTATTTAATAAGGTCGATTGATTGATGCGAGTTGATTTTCTGTTACGATAAATTGACGAGACTATAGCTAATCCAATAGCTGCTTCAGCGGCTGCAATTGCTATAACAAAAATACAGAAAATATCCCCCTTTAGTTGGGAATTATCAAAAAAATCAGAAAATGTTACGAAATTCATATTAACTGCATTGAGTATAAGTTCAAGACACATAAGAGCCCTAACCATATTTCGACTCGTGATCAATCCATAAAGACCAATCAAAAATAAATAGGCACTCAAAACAAGTACATGTTCGAGTATCATTCAGCAACTCCTTATCAATTTGGATTCATTTAAATATGAAAAATAATTCACCGGATTTAATCAACTAGAATATAACAAAAAAGTACGAATAAAAACTATATTAGGACAAAAAATTTCAAATATATATATCAAATATCAAAATTCATATTTAAACTATGAAATAATATTCAATCCAATTTAATTGAATGAACGGAAAAAAATATCATAACATACACAAAGTTTTCTTTGGTCTTTATTAATTCGAACGTTTTTTATTGACGAGCCACAGAAATTGCACCTATCAAAGCAACTAAAAGAATTATTGAAATGAGTTCAAATGGAAGAAAAAAATCTGTTGATAAATGAATTCCTATTTGTTGACTATTACTTATTAAATCTTGCTCTAGAATCTGGTTTAATCTTGTAGTCCAAATAACCCCGTACCATGACGTATCGAGAATAGTAGACATTAATGAAAAAAGAATAGTTGTACAAACCAACGAAGTAATCCCATTCCCAACGGTCCACAGATTGGAATCTGTAGAATATTCTGAATCATTCATGAACATCACAGCAAATATGATTAAAACATTTATGGCCCCCACGTAAATAAGGAGTTGTGCAGCAGCTACAAAATGAGAATTTGATAGAATATACAATAAAGATATACAAACAAGAACAAATCCTAAGGAAAAAGCTGAAAATATTGGGTTGGGAAGTAAGACCACTCCCAGACCTCCTACTAGAAGACCGGATCCCAGAAAAACTAAAAGAAAATCATGTATTGGTCCAGGCAAATCCATTATATTATTAAAATAAGAAAAAAATCGAAATCCTTTTCATGGCCTTATTAATTTAACCGGGAAATTAGTTTTTAATATGTTTCTAATAGAGTGAAATTAGAATCTAATGCATATGAATTGATGTAGATACAATTATTAGACAGTTTCTCTTTTTTTATTCTAAAGTGGATTTTCAACCTATCTATTTCAGGAAAGTAATTACGAATATATTATATTAAAAGAATGAGCCTTAATACTTAATATCATTATATAAATATAAATTGTTAATTAAATTCTTTATTCTTTATATAATTCAAAATTTTTGAATTCTTTTTTTAATCAAATTAATGGGTTTACCCATTTATTGTTTGAGGTGAATTCAAAATTGTTCGAATAGTGTAATCGTCAATTACTGACATTGGTAAACGACCCAAAGCTATTTGATTATAATTCAATTCGTGACGATCATAAGTTGAAAATTCATATTCTTCAGTCATTGACAAACAATTTGTTGGACAATACTCAACACAATTACCACAAAATATACAAATTCCAAAATCAATACTGTAATTAAGCAATCGTTTTTTTCGAATATTAGTTTCCAATTTCCAATCAACAACAGGCAGATCTATAGGACATACTCGAACACATACTTCACAAGCAATGCATTTATCAAATTCAAAATGGATTCGACCACGGAAACGTTCCGATGTTATTAATTTTTCATAGGGATATTGAATAGTTACAGGTAAACGATTTGTGTGGGATAAGGTAATCATGAAACCTTGACCAATATACCTTGCAGCTCGTAGGGTTTGTTGACCATAATTCATGAACCCGGTTATCATAGGAAGCATATTGTAATTATCTATTAATAATTTTATCTTTGTTTCTTTCTCTTGTTTAAAACAACTAATGAATATATTGGATTCATTTTCAATTTAGAGTGAAAATAGTTGGAAAGAAGTTGTTAATAATAGATTACCAAGGGAAATAGGTAAAAGAAATTTCCAGCCAAGATTTAATAGTTGATCCATTCTTAGCCTAGGTAAAGTCCATCTTGTTGCGATAGAAATGAACAAGAACAAATAAGTTTTAGCTAATGTAATAAAGATACCAATTGTTGTTCCAAAAATTTGATCCCTTTGAAATAGCTCCAGAATAGATATATACGGAATAGAAATATTCCAACCGCCTAAGTATAGAACTGTTACAAATAATGAGGAAATTAATAGATTTAGATAAGAAGCAACGTAAAATAAACCAAATTTGATACCTGAATATTCAGTTTGATAACCTGCTATTAATTCTTCTTCCGCTTCTGGTAAATCAAACGGTAACCTCTCGCATTCTGCTAGGGAAGAAATTAGAAAAATGATAAAACCTATAGGTTGACGCCACAAATTCCATCCCCAAAAACCATATTTTGATTGTGCCTCAACTATATCAACTGTACTTAAACTGTTAGATAATCCTAGTCGGTGATAACATTACTATTTTCAACGCTATTACAAAACCGTACATGAGGTCTTCGCCTCATACGGCTCCTCGGGGGCCATAAATAAATCTAAGGACCAGAATTAGTATTATTTAGATGGATATGATGTGTTCTAAAATAGATTAAATATAAATATATCTGGAATCCTGAATTATACCAATGGAATTCTGTCTGCTCAAATTTTAAGAATAAAAAAGCGCTTCGGAATTCATCTCATCCTTTACAAATTTGAATTTCTATTTGTTGAGTAATAACTTAATCCTTTAATAAGATACTCCTTGTAAAAATAAAAATAGGTATTTAAGCCCATCGTGGTTTTCAATTACGAAAAAGAATTAGATATCCTATTAGTTTATTATTCATGACAGAAATTCTATTTTATTTTCGAAATATAGGAAAAAAATATCCTAGTTTCGTTCCTATTCTTCTTTCTTTTTTAGAAAAAAAGTTGGTGAACTTATAAAAAATAAAGGATTATTTCGTTTCTGATAGTCATTACATTTATAAGTGGATAGGAGCATACTCTGAATCGGAATCTTGGGGAGTACTGTCTAATCATTTCTACTAATTTTAAGCCCCAATTAATCTTCTTTTTTTTTTTTCTTATGTTATGCATAAATATCCTTTTCAATTTGGTTAACCTCTATTACAAATTCTTTGTGTATTTTGGTGTTTCTAACCATCCACTCACTTTTACCTAATTGCCGCTCACTTTGTAATACATGTATGTTAATCTATATAACTGATAGTGAAAACGTTATACGGTTAAATATTTTTAACCCGCTTCAAGCCAGGATGACTAATCAACCAACCTTGGGGTAAAGTGATTCTTACGCTTATGTTTATTTCCGTTTAACCTTTGTACATAGGAAATGAGACTCAATTTTTCTTTTTACGGCTAATTTCTGAGCAGTTTTTTTCACTCATATATAACTATCAAATTCCTTTTTCTTTTATTAAGATTAACCCGAAATATAACGATATTTATATATTCCGCCTTTTAACTTATTCGTCTAGAAGAAACGGAATAGTAAAAATAAACGTTTATGTTTCAACGAATCGCACGTAGAGATATTGATAAAACACATAGAGTTAATGGTATTTCATAACTAATCGATTGGGCAGCAGCTCGCAGACCACCTAAAAAAGAATATTTATTATTTGATCCATATCCTGACATAAGAAGTCCAATAGGAGCAATACTTGAGATGGCAATCCATAAAAAAATACCGATATTGAGATCCGCTAAAACAAGGTGATTACTAAAGGGAATTACTGAATAACTTAGTAAAATTGAGATAACTGCTATAGATGGTCCAATACTAAATAAAGGAGTATTTCCTCGAGATGGACGAAGATTTTCTTTGAAAAGTAGTTTTGTCCCGTCGGCTAGAGCTTGAAGAATTCCCAACGGGCCGGCGTATTCAGGTCCAATACGTTGTTGTATCCCTGCAGATATTTCTCTTTCTAACCACACAATTACTAGTACACCTGTTATGATTCCCAATACAAGAGAAAATATAGGGACAAATATCCATATGAGTCCATAGACCTCTTTTAAAGATTCCAATCTAACAAAAGAATTTATCGTTTGGACTGCTGTTGCATAAATTATCATTTTAACGATCAACTTCTCCCATAATTATATCTATGCTACCGAGTATCGTCATAATATCAGCCAATTTCATTCTTTTAACTAGTTCAGGAAGAATTTGCAAATTAATAAAACCCGGCGGTCGGATTTTCCATCTCCAAGGAAAACCACTTTGATCTCCTATGAGAAAAATTCCTAATTCCCCTTTTGGAGCTTCAACTCTTACATAAAGTTCTTGTTTCGATAATTCAAAAGTAGGAGAAGGTTTTTTACTAATGAATCGATATTCAAAATCATTCCATTCTGGATTCCTTTTTCTATCAAAGCCTCTGCTTTCTAAATTCTCATAGGGACCCCCCGGAAGTCCTTCCAGAGCCTGTTGAATAATTTTTATGGATTCTGTCATTTCGCTAAGTCGTACTAAATACCGAGCTAATGAATCTCCTTGTTTTTGCCACTGAATTTCCCATTCAAATTCATCGTAAGACTCATAACGATCAACTTTACGAAGATCCCATGGTATTCCGGATGCGCGTAGCATTGGTCCGGATAAACCCCAATTTATTGCTTCTTCCCCACCAATAATCCCAACTCCTTCAACCCGTTCTAAAAAAATAGGATTTCGTGTAATCAGTTTTTGATATTCAACAACTTCTGTTAAAAAATAATCACAAAAATCCAAGCATTTATCTATCCAACCATAAGGTAAATCAGCCGCTATTCCTCCAATACGAAAAAAATTATGCATCATTCTCATACCGGTGGCAGCTTCGAATAGATCATATACAAATTCTCGTTCTCTGAAAATATAGAAAAAAGGAGTCTGTGCACCAATATCTGCCATAAAAGGACCGAGCCATAACAGATGAGAAGCTATACGACTCAATTCTAGCATAATTACTCTGATATAGCTGGCCCTTTTAGGAACTTGAATATTTCCCAATTGTTCTGGTCCATTTACTGTTATTGCTTCTGTAAACATAGTAGCTAAATAATCCCATCGCGTTACATAAGGTAAATATTGTATAATTGCTCGGTTTTCTGCAATTTTTTCCATTCCTCTGTGTAAATAACCCAATATGGGTTCACAGTCAACAACATCCTCACCATCTAGAGTAACAATTAAGCGAAGAACCCCATGCATGGATGGGTGGTGAGGTCCCATATTGACTATCATAAGATCTTTTCCTGTAACTGGTCTCTTCATAAGTTTTTCCTTGATTCGTTCTGGCATGAATTAGATTGCTGAAAAAGCAGTTTATCAAAAAATTCAAGATCTAAAAAATTCACTAATTCACAATTTTTGAATTTAACGAGTTTTTAATTCCCGAATATTCAACTGATTAATTAATTCTTTATAACGTACTCTATTTTTTTTTGACAAATAAGCCAGCAGTCGTTGACGTTTTCCCAGAATTTTTCGTAGACCCCTCTGAGATAAATAATCTTTTCTGTGCAATTCCAAATGTGAAGTAAGTCTTCGTATCTTATTAGTAAAACTGAATACTTGAAATTCAACAGATCCCCTGCTTTCCTCTTTTTGTTCTTGAAATGAAATGAATGCATTTTTTATCATAAAAAGAAATCCTTCCCTTTTTAATATGAATTGAAAGATATGAATTTTACTGATCAGTAATAATAATGGTAGTTTTTTTGTACGAGGATCTGAATTTAATTATCAACTTCTTAATTCTTCATTTTATAAAAAAAATTTACATTTAGATCTAAAAAAGGAGGATTCTGTTAATTTATTTATGGCTCCGCTCGGATTGGTATCTATGTCATTGATTAAATTAGTATCATGTATAAAGATTGAATTTAAAACAATCCCTCATATTTCATACAGTTGTTTTCATATACCGTAACTTAATATATTATATATAGTAAAAAGTATCTATCATTAATGAAGTGGAAATCGCGTATACATGTGTATTCTTATCATACTGAAATGATTTCCGTTAGTAGTATTAAACCAATAGCGATTCATACAAGCTAAATCTTCTAATCTAAAATTGGGCCAAAGAAAGGATTTGAATTTCATTAGGTTTTTTTTATCCTTAGCAAGATCTTTCTTTTTATCCAAAACTGCGGTCAAGTTTTGAATATTCTTATCAAATCTGGAATTTCTATCCCTCGCATTTTTTTTTTTTAAGTTGAAACAAATTAGAATTCGAAATTTTCTACGTCGTTTAGGGGATAGAATATTTTCAGGGACAAAGAAATCATAATTATTTTTTTTTCTATTTACAGTTTTGTTTTGATATTTTGTAATGGATTTTTCCATTTTTTTTTTAGCAATATAGCTTTTTTTTTTGTATCTTTTACTTATTTTGTGTTTATTTTTATTAACCAACGAAATACCTATGGTTCTATATATAATAAGTTGTCCATCATTTTGTACAGACAAACGGACAGGTTCAATAATCAATATTCCTTTTTTCATTAATTTTGCAAAAGTAAAATTCTTTTCAATCATTAGAATGTCTAGGCTCATCTCTCCTCTTTCAATAGAAGATATCGCTATTTCGTTTGGATTTTTTAGTCTAACCAAGAGACAGTATACTTTTACATTATTGAGAATTTTTTGATTAAAAAAACAATTCCATCGCAATTGAAAACGCGAATATCTTGTGAGAAATAAATCAAGTTCCGCTTCTGTATTGCTTTTGTATTGTTTTTTATTTTTACGTTTTTTTATCGTCGATTCTGCATAATTTTCTTCAATATTTTTTTCTTGATTTAATAGAGCTGATTCAGGATTTTTTTTTTTTTCTTTATCTGATTCAAGCTCGACTTGACTGGCCGATTCTTTTTCTTCTTTATCTTCTTTATTTAGATTATAAAATCGAAGCGATTTTTTTTCATTTGATGGTATAAAACCTTTTTTCTTTCGAGTGATCTTTTTATTAACATTTATGTTTTCATTAAAATTTAAAAGAAGTAATTTGATTGGTATGACCCACGGTTTCATTTTATATGTACTAGAAAATAAGAAAAATTCTGGAAAGAAAAAAAATTCAAAATTTGTTATACGACGATTTAGTATTTCTTCATTCATTCCCATCCAATCAAAAAAGAAACTTTTTTGATTGGCAAGACCCGTCTTAGTTATTTTATCAATTCTTTGATAATTCTGAACTTTAGTATTAATATATTTTTTTTTACTCTTGGTATCAACCCAAGACTCAATATTTACTTTTTTTGTAAACCAAAAGTTTAGAATTCTCCAATCCAAATATTTTCTATGCCGAATTTCCCCTATACCCCGAATATTATATTTTTCTAGAAAACAAGAGACTAAACAATTATCGAGAGCAATGCCTATAGACGTGTCAAAAGTTTTTTCTGTAGAATGAATGGATTTGTAGCAAAAAAGATTATATATAGAATTTTTTTTTAAATTATGTTTTGGATTTAATAACGAGTCGACCTCAAAAACACTTTCTTTTTTGTAATTATCAAATTTCTTGTTTTCATATGAATCCTCTTTGGTTAAACTTGGATTTACTTGGTTTATTTTCTTTTTCCATTTTTTGGTTACTAATCTAGCCCATGCAATTTGAGGTAAATTGTATTGATAATTACTTCGTAACCAGTTTTTCCATTGATTTACTTCGGAATTCAAAAAGGTTTTATCTTTCAAGTCATAATGAAAGATTCCTTGTTCTTGAAAAAAATCCTTTATTTGATTCTTAACAAAAAAGGATGTTATGCATATGTTATATTCAAGAACAGCCTTTAATTTAGAAAAGTTACTAACTTGAATTTGTGATAATTTGTAAAATACATATGCTTGTGATAAAGAGCATAGGTCATAACTAATTTTTTTTTTATTGGATATTAAATTTTTTATAGTCGAAATAAAATAAATGGTATTTTTTTTTTTATTAATTTTTTCTCCTTTTTCTTCAGCCTTGTAAATATATTTATCAAGAAATGTTTTTGTTGATTCAAAAAAAAGTTTTGTAGTAATTCTTGGAATATTAATGATACCTAAAAAAATGGCTATAGACAGTTGTTCAATACAAAATTTAAAAAAAAAAAGAGATTTACGAATTAATCGGATATTTTTTCTTTTGAATGTCTGCCAAATTTTTTTTGATGGCTCAATTTTTTTAGAATCATAATGCAGTTTGTTACAACTATTAGTTAGGTTTTGTTTTTCTTTTGAAATTTCTTCTATTTGATTTCTTATTGTCTTTATTCTATCAATCACATTTTGGATTTTGTTTTCGCTGAGTGAAGAATTTGTCCACTCCATTGATTTTTTTTTAACAGATAGTTCATGAATCATCTGATTACTCATTATTGAATCTTTTTTAGTTTCATTTAATTCATATATTTCTCTCGGGCCAAATAATGGAATTCTATTTCGTTTTGAAAGGTCTTTTATTTTTCCTTTTATAAAAAGAAAGTTTTTGAGAATCCAGTTTTTAATTTCTTTTGTGACTTTTATGAAAATTGTTGCTCTTTCTTTGAAAATCCTTAAAACCAGAAAAGACTTAGTTTTGAATTTGTTGATTCTTTTTGTTAATTCTTTAGAAATAGGTTCAAAAAAAGAAGGCTTTTTTTGGGCAGAACCAAATGGTAGTTCGGTTTCCATTCCCCAAACTGTTAAAAAACAAAAATCATTTTTTTCTCCTTTGTCTCTTGTTTTTTTTAATCGAGCCTTCTGAGATGATTGAAATTTAGATTTATGCCAAGGTTTAAGATAAAAAGGAAATAGGATTTTTATCTGAATACCATCCGTTAACCAGTTTTTTGGAAATTCTGTTTCGGATAGTTGAACCCCATTATAAGTGCATTTAACATGCATTTCACGTTTCCAATCCTTTAAATCCTCAGACCACTCGGGAAATTGAAATAATAACATACGGACGCTATTTTTAATTATTATCAATAAAGGTAATATAATATATTTTCTAAGAATAGATTGAGTTACTAAGAGAGAACCTCTTATTATTTGAGCAAATAGGAAGCTATCCCAAGTTTCGGCAATTTCTATCCGCCTTTTTTCTTCTATTTTTGATTGTTCTTCGTCTTTTTTATCAAATTTTTTTTTATTTTGATTTTTCCACATGAAATTGCTAAGAATTTTTTTTTTTAGCCCCCATATATCAAACGAAAAATCAAAAAGTTTATCTATTCTATCAAAAAAAAGGGGAGAATGTACTTTTGCTTGAAAAAATTCCCAAATAACAGTTTTACGCCTTTGGGAACGCATGGATCCTTTAATTATCTCTCGACGAAAATCAGATTGTTGTGAATAACGGATCAAAGCCATTTCATCGTTTTGATCAGAATTTTGATTATCTTTGAGATCTTTGAGATTTGTATAAATCTCGTTATGGGGCTCTTTATCAGTAAAAACCACTACACGTTTTGCTTTTCTTGAACGAATTCCAGGCTCCATTGTTACATTTTCTTCGTTTTCGCCTTCCAATTCTTCCAACTCACTTATTAATTTGTATGACCATCGAGGAACTTTTTTAGTGATTTCACCGAAATCCATAAAATTTTTTATAAGAGTTTGATCATTGCGATCAGTTATAACGACATCAAATAAAAATTTGAAAATTTTTATTTCTTCTTCTGAATAAATTTTTTCTTCTTGGGGTTCTGAAAAAAAAGAAAGTTTTTTCTCTATTGACAAAGATTCTCGATTCCATTTTTCTATTGTTTGCTCAAATTTGTGATAATTAATCTTCAGAAGTATACTATGAATCTTGTTTATCCAAGATCCTCCTATATTTTTTTTTATATTTTTTATATAGGTTTCGGTTATTATTTGGAATTGAGGTAATTTTTTGATTCTTCCCCGAGAGACCCCATGCAAAAATGGATCATAAATTTTAGGTAAATATTCTTTTTTAGTTTCGTTATGGCAAAATCGAGTCGTTTTTTCCAGTATATTTTCAACGGACCATTCTTTATCTAAACCGTCAATTCTATTTAAAAATTCTTTTTTTAAATTTTCCTTCTTTTCTTCATTGATCAAACTCCAATAAGTAGAAACTTGGTCAGAGGGTCTTTTTTCTCTTGTAAATGAAAGTATCTTTTTTTGTATCATTTCAAAAAAAGTAGAAAGGTTCGGGGGATATGTAAAAGATATTCGTTCTTTTCCATCACTTTGGCATGTATAAAAAAAATATTGTGACATTTCATTTCTTACAGTATTTTCA